TCTTTATGATCATCAATCATAGAAAGACCCCTTTACCATTTTCTATAAATGGGTTATACTATTTATATGGTAGAGGGGTACATTCAACCCTTGTTTGTCCATTAGTTCATAGCTATTCTCTTCAGGGCGGGGTAGAGCAGCCTGGTAGCTCGCAAGGCTCATAACCTTGAAGTCACAGGTTCAAATCCTGTCCCCGCACTAGCGTTTTCTTGTAAAATTTTAGGTAGGACGCGGCTAACTAGTAGTAATGACAGCTTTTCTTATTTGTTTTGGGTTGGGGTAAAAAAAGAGGTAAGATAGAAGCACTATACTCTCGTAGTCAGCTATACGGAATCTTTTCTCCTATTACATTACTTCACCGTAGGCGGATAGCGGGAATCGAACCCGCGTCTTCTCCTTGGCAAAGAGAGATTTTACCATTCGACTATATCCGCATTCTTTTTATTCCCGGTATGCACACGTAGTAGATCTATCACATATATGATATCTCATATCTCAATTCTCTTTGTGCAGTAAGAGATACTAGCTTCAGAACGATTCCAGTTGTTTGTTATCATATAGATAGTATTATTCTATCTAGTCTCTAATAATAAAATAAAAAGCAATCAAAATAATAGATTCTCCATTTTCTGAGAATCTAGAAATTCTCAGAATTATATAGAATATTCTAAGTATAAGATAATTCATTTTTTTTTGTTTCATTCCATTTGATTGATGTGACCCCCCCTTGTTTTTTGTTTATTTTCATTTTTGAGACTCATCTTCTATTCTATATCTTCTATGATAGGGAATTTTCATGTGTCTCACAACCCGAAGGGACTCGAAGGAGGGGTCATTTCATTTTTTTCTTCGGGAAATGGAAATAGCGAATAGGTTCAAGAGATGAGAGAATTAAGGATAGCTACTAGAAAGACTAATCCAATCCATAAGGATGTACCAGAAAAAACGATCTTTTTCTTACTAGACCAACCCTCAGAAGAAGCAAATACAAGGGGTACACTAATTAATAAGATTGATGAAGTAGCAATTAACGCAAAAACAGCCAATTGGAAAGCAATAGTCATGCTTCTAATCCTCCAAGCTACCAACAAATGAACTATACCATTTGATCCCTCTCTCAGTCAAAAAATTCTCAAAAAAAAAATGCATCATGGAGGGATTATTTGACCATGAAACCTTAATCCTATAGGACTTATTACTATTACCACTTTATTTGGACTTTATTTGGACATGGAATGATACTTTTTGATTGACTTCACAAACGGACATGCAGTATCATGAATCGATCCATATAGACAAATAGATAGGTCAAAGGATTCACACCCGGGGTCTTTCGACCGATAGTGAAGTGATGATAGGGTATCAACTGATATGGCCATGTTCTATTCAGGGGAACAGAAAGAAAATAGAGATTGTCTTTCGGAGAGATGGCCGAGTGGTTGATAGCTCCGGTCTTGAAAACCGGTATAGTTCTCAGAACTATCGAGGGTTCGAATCCCTCTCTCTCCTTTCTTTTACTCGTTGAATCATTTTCTTTCTTTATTTGTTTCGCCCGGCTAGGTAAAATAAGATAGCCGGGCGAAACAAATAGATACTAATGAAAATGAGTTGAAACAAAAAGAAAGTCAAATGAAAAAAGTATTTCCCTTTTTCACTTTTTAAGTATGCCCCGATCCCAATTCTCCTACATAGGATAGAATCAAATGAATTCCTACTTTAGGTATTTGATCTCCTGTCTCAGTTAAGAGGGGTCATGAAAAGAACGGGTTCCAAATCACGATCAATTCCTTTTTCAAATCCTGCTGCAGCCGCACGTGCCCTTCCTGCATGCCACAAATGGCCCACAAATAGGAAAAACCCTAGAACAAAATGAGAGGTAGCTAACCAACTTCTAGGAGAAACATAATTGACTGCATTTATCTCGGTAGCTACACCGCCCACGGAATTTAAAGAACCTAAAGGAGCATGAGTCATATATTCCGCAGAGCGACGTTCTTGCCAAGGTTGTATATCTTTTTTCAACCTACTCAAGTCCAAACCATTGGGACCCCTTAGAGGTTCCAACCAGGGAGCACGGAGATCCCAAAAACGCATAGTTTCCCCTCCAAAAATGACCTCTCCCGTGGGGGAGCGCATTAGGTATTTACCTAAACCAGTAGGTCCTTGAGCGGATCCCACGTTAGCCCCAAGACGTTGGTCTCGAACGAGAAAAGTGAATGCTTGAGCTTGAGAAGCTTCTGGCCCGGTGGGCCCATAAAACTCACTCGGGTAAGCGGTATTATTGAACCAGACAAAGCAACAAGCGATGAAACCAAAGACAGATAAAGCAGCTAAACTATAAGACAAATAAGCCTCTCCAGACCATACAAGTGCTCGGCGAGCCCACGCAAAGGGTTTGGTTAAGATATGCCAGATTCCGCCAAATATACAAATGGAACCTAACCATACGTGTCCTCCGATTATATCTTCTAAATCGTCCACACTTACAATCCACCCTTCT